CCCAACAAATAAATAATTGTAGGAGTGAAATCTTAATATAATTCGAAAAAGCGAGAGCAGTAAGTCCAAAGAAATAAACTAAGAAAAAATACGTATTGTTTTGTTATAGGATTAAACAAAGGGATTCGCAAATAAAAGCGCTAAGGCTACAACTAGTCCATAAATTGTTAAAGCTTCCATAAAAGCCAGACTAAGCAATAAAGTACCTCGTATTTTTCCCTCCGCCTCGGGCTGTCTCGCGATCCCTTCTACGGCTTGGCCCGCAGCAGTACCTTGACCAACCCCAGGTCCAATAGAAGCAAGACCGACAGCCAACCCGGCAGCAATAACGGAAGCGGCAGAAATCAGTGGATTCATGATAAATTCCTCATAACAAAATAAGTAAATAGTTAATGATACAATAAACCAAGAAATTATGACTTAATTATTCCATCGCTAAGATCTATACAGTCGAAGGAACTAAGAACTCTGAATTGAAGTAATAATATTATTGAATCATCAGAACTACTTCGCTATTTCTTTTTTTTTTTAGTTTAAATTCACATAATTTTTGTGAATCCATATGACTTTTGTTCTTCCATTTTTTTCTTTTTTCCAAACCATTCTCTTTGAATTTTTCGTTTTTTTCCTTGATTTAATCTCTTTATTCATTCAATATTCACTTTATCTAAATTCACAGTATTAGATATTTGTTAATTATATATGAACTAAAGATATATCTAATTAATATCTAATATCACATATACATGTGTTTCTTCCATAACGTAAATCAACTATTCATATCTTCCATTCAATCGGATTCTAGAATTATTCTTCGAAATATTCACAAGAGTTGTCTTATAGCAATTAGATTACATACATCTAGTTCGGCTTCTCCTCCCCTAACCAATCTATATTTTTTTTTTTTAATTTCACTTTTGTTTTTTGTAAATCTTTATTTTTTCTTTTATTATTCGACCACATGGGTACAATCAATCTACATGTACAAATTCGTTAGATCGAATCATTGCATCGAAATATCAGTATTTGATTGATCTAAGTTAATGTAATTTATTATTTATTAAAATTCTCTTTTGGTCAATCGTTGAATTGGATGAAATCAACTTGAATGGGCATCATTCTATATAACAATAACATCTTTTTTTTATAGCACGTTGTAGTAATACTATAAGTAATCCCATAAAAATGATTATTCAGATTATGATTACTAATAGCTAATAATATTGAATATTCGAATTAAATCAACAAAACAATAGAAAGAGAATATTCATTGGAGGGGGTATAAATGGACCGAACTTGAATTTTAGGAAAAAGATCTTTTAGATCTCTTTCCTTTTTTTTACTTCCCTGTTTGTTGCAACTCCCTAATATCTCTAAGATATTAAGCTTTTTTTACTATTACTCTCTTTTTTTTACTATTACTCTCTAGAGAGTATATATATCTTATTTATATATCTTATTTATATATTTATTATATATAATATGTTATGTTCCCTAAGCGGATTATCGTGATACGCGCACATATTGCGTAAGTCTTAAGCTAAAAAAGCCTATTTCGAAAACAAGTCAATGATGACCCTCCATAGATTCGCCTATATAAGCCGCAGCTAAAGTTGCAAAAATAAGAGCTTGAATACCGCTTGTAAATAATCCAAGTAACATGACAGGTATAGGAACCACTAAAGGTACTAAAGAAACAAGAACAACAACTACTAATTCATCAGCTAATATATTTCCGAAAAGTCGAAAACTAAGTGATAGGGGTTTTGTGAAATCTTCTAAGATATTAATGGGTAAAAGGATTGGAGTTGGTTGAATGTATTTACCGAAATAACCTAATCCTTTTTTGGTAAGACCCGCATAGAAATATGCTAATGACGTGAGTAAAGCTAAAGCAACGGTAGTATTTATATCATTTGTAGGTGCGGCTAATTCCCCATGAGGTAACTGTATGATTTTCCAAGGTAAAAGAGCACCTGACCAATTCGAAACAAAAATAAATAGAAACAAAGTTCCAATAAAGGAAACCCATGGGCCATATTCTTCTCCAATCTGAGTTTTGCTCACGTCTCGAATGAATTCAAGGACATATTCGAAGAAATTCTGAATGTCAGTAGGAATCGTTTGTGGATTACGAACAGCTATAATGGCTGAACCTAATAAGATAGCAATTACAACCCAAGAAGTAATAAGTACTTGGGCATGGACTTGAAAACCTCCTATTTGCCAATAGAAATGTTGGCCGACTTCCACACCAGATATATCGTATAGCCCTTTTAGTAGTGTGTTGATAGAACATAATAGAACATTCATATTGCCCTCTGAAGGAAATAGAACTTTAAAAAGAATTATTTTGATTCAACCATCTATTTTTCGACTTGCCCACTTGAATTATATATTTTGTATATTAACTAATCACATAATACCCCTATTACTTGTATCTCTTTTGCGCGATTAAGGAATGGTAACCGATTTCATAAATCTATGGAGTTCCCCAAAT